GGGGTACTACTGGCCGGGCATGCGAGACGACGTTGCTGAGTATGTGAAGACGTGCCTCGTGTGTCAACAGGACAAGGTCGAGCGGGACAGACTCCTGAGGCTCTTGGAGTCGTAGCCTGTACCACAAAGACCATGGGAGAGTGTCTCCATAGATTTTTTCGCGGCTCTGCCAAAAAAGGGAGTATGGGTCTTGATCGTGGTGGACCGACTCACAAACAAAAAGAAAGATGCAAATTTTTTGCAACGAGACCGCTCAGATCTTTTTCGATAATATCTTCATTGCATGGAATGCCACACTCAATTGTCAGCGACAGGGGACCCGGTCTTCATTAGCTATTTCTGGCAGGAGCTCTTTCGTTTACAAGGGACACAATTTAACATGAGTACAGCTTTCCACCCCCAGACCGAGGTGGTTAACCGGTGCTTAGAGAACTACCTGGGATGCTTTACAAGCGATAGACCAAGGGAATGGGTACGTTGGTTACCATGGGCAGAATAGTGGTACAATACCACTTATCATTCGGCAACCAAACAAAGACCGTTTGAAGTGGTATATGGGCGCCCACGACCTCACATTACGTCCTCGTCCTATACTCATGAGTCCAACAAAGTGCATCAAGTTGATTGCGACTTACGCTAGGGATTGTGTTTTGCAACTTTGAAAGGAGAATTTGCATGGAGCTCAGGCCCAGACAAGAAGCAGATAAATATCGATCTAAACGAGAATTTTCTGTGGGACATGGAAGAGTTCAAGGCTGTCCGTGCCCTGAAAGAGAAAAAGATCACCATCACCAGCATATATCTTACCGGTGATGCGAAGGAGAACCCGGATGGAGCCGGACGGACGGCCGTCAATCGAAAGCTCAAAAAGGAAGTGAAGGATCAGTTCCTCCCATGCAATGTGGCATGGCTCGCTCCTGACTCATTGAGGAAGGGGCACGGTAAGAGATTCTGTGAAGGACCCTAAAGCAAGCTATTGAATTTGTCCTAACCAAAGAAAGTCGATCTATCGATTACGTTCATCTCATAAAGATGTTCCTTTTCACTCCTAAATGAAAGCTAAACTAAACGACAATAACATAACTCCTAGCGCAAAAGAGTAGCCGCTGCGATGCCTATGCTATTTTCTTTCCTATAGAGCTTGGGCCCACGCACAAACTCCTATCGAAAAGCTAGTAAGTAGCCTTTTTGTTTCTATAGCTTCAAAGCCAAAGAGGAAGTTTCTTCTGATTGGAAGGTTTCCGCTGTAGCAGTAAAGAAGAAGGAAATTTCTGCTGCTAAAATCAGAGTTGTTTCAATACCAAAGGAGTGAACTTCACTAGAAAGGTTATAGAAGTGCATCACAAGTTTCTATAAAATGAAAGAAATGCAAAATTTTCATAGTATATAGAACGCCCGCTTACTCCCATCTCCTCTTACTTACGCATTTCCAAGAAAATCATGATCCCATCTCGATCAATTTCGCATTGATCGGGGCGGGCGTTCGAATCTCCAGACGACTTTCTTCAACCGCCCCTGTTCCAACAGCTAGAGATAATCAAAGTTCAGGTTCTTCCTCTTCCTCAGCCAATTCCCGACCGCTTTGCCACCTTAATATCAAGGAAGCCCACCCCAGTATCATGAACGCAGAGCGCCGACTGTAACAACCGTGATGCTGTCGCGTAACAGAAAGACAGAAAGAAATGACCTTCAATATCTTTTTATCAAGGGTGAGGTTTGGAACCCAGTCACTTTACACCTAGTGGGAGTCATGGAATAGCATAGCTATGATCAATTGAAGAAAAAAGAAATGAATCGAATAGGAACTCTCATTGACCTACTTAACTCAGTGGTTAGAGTCTTCTATACGGCATCGGTTCACGATCCAATAGTAGGGAAGCCCGCCCGCGGGCGGAGGTTCTTGCTCCAAGACCAAGACGCGTTTGGAAGAACGGGCGGGCATTTCCATCCATTTCTATAGAGCAAAGGGGAAGCTCGCAGAGCTTTCTCGACGTTTTAGAAGGGAGACGGGGCTTTTATCCCAAACATCTCCTTACTGCACACACAAACAAAAAACAGAAAGCACCGCACCCTATTAGGTTGATAGGGAAAACTAAGGCCTTACCTTTATATACAAAGGGCGCTCCAGGGCTTGACTAATAGTTTCGAAAGTCAAGGGGCTTGAAAGCTTACCTTATTATTATGATAATTTGGAAAAGGGGAAAGGTGCTGCTTTGGAATGTGGTCTGGGTCTGTGACATCAGATAGCCAGCAATCGAAGAATGAGCCAAAGAGCCTTCTTCTAACTAGTTGATGGAGTCTTCTTCAAAGAGTTTTTTTCGCATTTGGGCAGCGACAGCCCTCCACCTGCCTACGTAGGCACTGAAACTTTCATCACCTTTCTGACTTAGAGCCTCGAGATCAGATCTTTTTGGTTTGACATCTAAGTTGTAGGAGTACTGATCGATGAACATTTGAGATAATTGCTCAAACGAGGCTAACTTAGAATGATCTAGTGACGTAAACCATTTCAGTGCAGGGCCCGTAAGACTCTTCTGGAACGATGACAGCCCCTTCGTCTTTCTGGGCAGACATCGGCACAATAGGCTTGTTGATGAGAGATGGGACAACCTTTTCCGTTGTCTTTTTCGAATTCCTTTTCACCCTTTTTATATCTTTCTAAATGGGTGTGAATCAGGATAAAGGGAAAAATCCCTGAATTTGGTGGAAAAACCGCCAATGCCTTGCGTTTTCTTCCAAAAATCCTCAACTTGAATTTATCCGCATACTCGTTCATCCCCGCTGGGGGAATGGGATTTGCCCATAAGCTATAGGGGCGAGGTGGTTGGAGGTGAGCTAAAGTGGAATGACGGAGATTGGATGGCCTGGAAAGCTGGGTAGGGTTTGGGGCGAGCTGTGGGCTACATTAGATATGGGTTGAAATGGCGAGAGCTGAGATAACGATAATGTTTGGGAAGAAGCAGACCCGATGGTGCCGAGAATCGAGGAATGACAAAGTACTCCTTTCCTTACGGGGCTCATGGAGTAGCGTATTTCGAAAGAGGGGCCAAAGAAATATGAACATTTCGGGCCTCAGTTTCTGCATCATGATCCACCTAATATAGGTATTGGGACTGGCATATGGATTTTGAGAATGAATTGTTGGGAGGGGACTGATGTGGATTTATGAAGGCGGATATGGGAGAACTAATGTTCGGAGGATTGTAGGAAAACGAAGGAGCTACTTGGGATTGGAGGAATGCCGAACGCATTGCAGACATGCCGGTGGATATGGTTTCTACTTCTTAGATTAGTCTTCCCATTATCTTCTCTAACCTAGTCAAATCAAGTATGACTGATTCCGAGGTTGTCGTGCTGACCGTACTAGTGTTGGGGGTGAGAACCGGTGGCTGCTCACCCTCCGAATCTTCTGACCGCGTCATCCGAGACCGAGATCGGGTACGGATAGGGCTTTGAGTTACCTCTAGTCTCTTCCGCACCCGATTCTCAAATGAAGGTTCCGTGATGTCGAATTAGGATTGAAACCGAGTTTTGACTCAACGCAGACGTTGGCGCATCACTTTGACATAAGTTACATATGCGCGCGAAGGTGTCGGCCAATTTCAGGCTCTTTTGAAATCAAAAATCATTTCTTCAGTGAACCCGGACAAAACATTGGCTAAATGGATTTCATTCGCATGAGAGGGCTTCCGGACAATCGAGGTGTCAAAGATCCTCATTTTGACCGTTCGCTACTTTCTTTCAATTGCTGGGGGTTGCCCTCTGTTGGTGGACCACCCAAACAATGCATTTCAAAATAACTCCCTCCTTGTTGTTGCCAAAATGAAAAAGCAAATATGTTATCGCTTATTAGAAGAATCGAGTGCATACTCTTATTTAGAGCGTTCCGAAATCTAAGAAAAAGACAGGGCAAGCAGATATCTAAGAGCGAAACCACCTTCGAACAACACACAAATAAAAGATTGATTGAGACTAGTGTATGGTAGGCCGGAGGTACGCTTGCTTATAAAAAAAGGAAATTGTATGATAGCTTAGCTCTCTCTACTCTTTGCTGAAGCTATCGTGTCGTATGGATGGATGGGGTGCGGCTGAGCCTATTTCTTCTCTTCTCTATTATTTTTTTTTGGCGGATCCTTTCTTTTTCTATATGAAAGAAAAAAGTGGTGTCGTAAGTCAAAGTAGACGAATTGCTCGTGGTTTGCTTAATTGGCCATAACGGCCGGCCTTCTTTCCTTTATGAGTTTTATAAAAATACTAAAAAACAAGGGGCTTTCGAGCAGCTCTTTCAACTGCCGCCTAATCTCCCAACAAGTTGCTTAGTTTAGCAGCTCTTCGGCTTTCGAGAACAGGGCGTACTAGTTCTTGAGAGCGAAGACTAAAGAACCTACTAAAAAGAGAAAGTCCCGGGGACTGATTCTGACTGAAACAAGGCCAACTGCAACTCGATTGGAGGAAAGGGCTGCGAGGTGACCCCAAAAATCCCAGCTAGTTTGGGCTGGCACTTTTCATTCAGAAATTCATTCGAACGGGTAGGGTTTTCTTTCTTTTTGCTTTTCATTCCATCAAGGTCTTTTGAGAAAGAAGAAAGAAAGGTAGCTTGCTTACTTAGCGCTTGCGCTAAGGAAGAGGTCTTTTTTTTTTCAAAATTCTCTCATGAGCTGCCCGGTCACGTTTGTTGAGCTCCTTCGTCCATGTTAAAAGCAAAGGGTATCAAAATCAAAAAAAGTCATTCAAGTTGGTGGGATTGGCTTCCTCCTTGTACAAGCGCGGGGCTTAGTTAAGTAGAACCGGGGGTCGCGCTGCTTGCTCGACGCATCCTTTCTTTCAACCTTATTAGCGTTAGTAGGTAGGACCGGTGAATTTCCCCCCGGTTGTTGATGTAGTTGCAATAAGTTTGCTTTGATTTTGATTGAGTTGCTAGAAAGAATATATAACGTACTACATAGTTCAGGAGAGAGAATCAATCTTCAGTAGTACGCCCGGTTCACCAGGTTCTACCA